TTCTATTCGGGATAGCGACAGCCCCGGGCGTGCTCTATCAAAAGAAAATTCCCATTCAATGCATGAAATGAAGTAGGATAATTTTATGATAATTCCTTATTGACAATATATCTAAATAATAGATATCTGTGTAACAATTTATGTTCTGGGGTTTACATAAACTCATATGTTTTGTTATAATTGAAATTGAGAAATATTTTTTGATTGAAAAATCAATACTGATTCGTTCTGTCTCAATTTGTATTTTGTCATTAGGAAAACACAATTTGAAATTCAAATTCCAGAATCGTTCATGAATTCGAAGTAAGGGGTCAATAGTTAATGGTTCTAATTTCTCGTCTGAAAAATACCCATTTGATTTCTCAATAGAAAAACGAGAGAATGTTTTTAGCATTGTGTATTTTCAGATACTATACAATCAATCATAAGGGATGGATCAAATCCAATCAAAAGGGGTCTTTCTTTTATTTTAGGAAATAAAGGATTAAGGAAAACAGAAGTCAAAATGCAAGTACAATAAAAATTCAGTAATCCGGGAAAAATTGCATCTATTCTATTTTGTATCATTTTGGCGGCATGGCCGAGTGGTAAGGCGGGGGACTGCAAATCCTTTTTCCCCAGTTCAAATCCGGGTGTCGCCTGAATCACCAAAAAAATCGAAATCATAATCGATTTATTGGATTGGTTTCTCAATAGTGTTTGGTAGAACCCCTTTTTGACTCTACGACATTAATTCCACTATTATTAGTGAGGAATAATGAAAAAATTCCTTCGTATTTATAGAGATAGGGGACATAATGCACATGGATATAGTAAGTCTCGCTTGGGCTGCTTTAATGGTAGTCTTTACATTTTCCCTTTCACTCGTAGTGTGGGGAAGAAGTGGACTTTAGAAGTACTACTAATTGAGTTCAGGAATCAAACCGTATCGATTGTTTTATAGATCATTCTTTTGAACTATTTAAAATCAAATCTTTGAATTTGGAATCCCATTGGAATCCAATGGAGTAATCTATGATAGGAATCATACTTTTTCAATCAAAGAGATATTTCATCGATTCCCATCTTTGTACTTCGAAAAGAAAGGGATTCAGATGATTGGAAATTTATTCCAACCTAAAATTCTTCCGAAATTTTCTATTTCAATCAATGGGAATGGGCTCTTACTATCTTTATAGATGGATACTAAGGAAGACCGGACCATTTTTCTTTTTTTTTATTTCCCTTTTACTCTTCAAAAAAGAAGTCGTTTTGTTAAGCGTATACGCACTTTCTATGAGAAATGATATAGAGATAGTGGTTGTTTAAGGAGAGACTGGGCAATAATAAAATCTTGCCTCGGGCGAGTTACATATCGGGCATTTACCCTTTGGTTTCTATTTTTAGAAAGGCGGTTTATGCTTTATCGACTTATTTCATATCACGGTTCTGACGTTAAAAATAGGCGAGTTTTCCCCTTCCTTATTAGTAAAAGGAAAGGAATTAGAATCCTACAGATAAGAATTATTTCAGATTGATCGGAACAAATAACAAATAGATGTAGGAAATTGGGTCTTATGTCAATTCCATACAATATATGGAATATATAGATATGGAATTAATATACACATATATGAAGAGAATATTGTAGATTGATATATAGAAACTTAAACCTTTATCTTTATTCTAGATTACAACTTTATAGACTAAGAGATAGATAGTATAAAAATGAATTTTTATACTATCTATCTCTTATAAAATTGCCGACTATAATTATAGTGCGCTCATTTCATTTAAGTTAAGACGTGAAATTGGAATCCCTTTCATTTGACTTTGTCCATTTTTGATAAGAACTTGGAAGGAAAGTTTTATTCAAATGAATTTTTAAATTCAATTGAATTAATCATTTTGACTGACTGTTTTTACGTAAATGATAAGTAGAAAAGCGGTAGGAACTAGAATGAATAGTGCAGTAGCAATAAATGCAAGAATATTGACTTCCATAATCTCATCGGTTTTTTACTTCGCAATAACTCGGGATTTAATCCCCTAGAGATGATAAATCTTTTGTCTATCGTCTGTAAATTCAATGAATGAATTACCTCTTGATGATCTTGAACCGGATCACTATCATGAATAACAATATCTGATCTATCAAATCAACCCGTTGTCAAGACTTGAATAGTATAACATAGGAAGTTCTTTTATCCATACCGAATTCCAATTTTGATTCCTGACTCAATTACTCAAAAATTTTATTTATCATCCGTTTCCTTGTTTTTTCTATAACCCACCTTGCGTCTTCCTTGGACAATCTTCTGATGAAAGATCATCAGATTGCCTTTCCACTTCAATTAATTACATAGTTCCAAACCTAACAAACAATAAAAGCGAAATGGAAAAATAGGAAAGCAAAAAGAAATCAAGACTTCTTTTTGCTTTGGGAATGAAAGTATATCCCTCGACACTCTTTACTGGTTCATAGAAAGGGAAAAATGCATTTTTGGATTTATTGGATCCG